TTATGTAATGAGCCTATCCTCTCTTTTCTGTTTGTATTTCAATATACCGAAACTTATATAAGACTAGATTAATATTAAGAGGACTCTTCCGACTAGATAAAAATCTATCATGGTCAGCAAAGTTGTTTCTTTATTTGTGTTTGCTCTGTTAGTTAATAATTTCAATTTCATTAAGAAAAACTAACTAAATAAATGGAAAATAAAAATTGATAGAATTACTTTTATTTTTTCTTCAAATCCAAAAAATTTATCTTTTTTTATACATAGGTCGTCGATTCGGCATTGGAAAAAGGGCAGGGTGCCCCTCTAGTAAATAGTTCAAACCATTTTATCGATATGAGTGTTCTATATCAGATAAATTCTACACTAGCTATTTCCCGTTTAAAACATTTCGATACTAATACTAATACTAATACTAATATAGTTGTAGAAAGAGTACCCCCTTTTGCCTGGACTTCAAGCAGTTTAGCTTTAACCGTGTTAATGGTCTCACATTATTGGTCTATAGAGAATCAAAGTAAATTTACCAATGAGTCGCGAAATGCTATGGTTCTTCCATATGATTTCTGAAGTTATTCAGAAGTAATTCGTCGAGATCGTGCACCTTTTCTTATTTTATCCCCAAAATACTAAAAAATATTCTAAAGTGCAGCCGGATAGATCCAATCTATTCTTGAAATAGACAACTCGCACACACTCCCTTTCCAAAAAAAATCAATACACCAACCACTACAGTTAGATTTATTAGATTTGTTGCTAAAATATCGGTATTAAGCCCGAAACTCCCAGCGAATAGCCAGTGAGCTAAAAAAACGAAAGAATGGGTTACATTTTTCATATGCTCTCCTCTTATATATAGGACGAACAAAGAAGAAAGTTTTTCGATCACTTACTTTGCTCGCCTTTTTTTGATCGGTTTTTTTAATGCAATTTTTTTTAATGCAAATAGATTCAATCTAATAATTTCTTTCTTTTAGATTAAGTCTTAGGTCTCGTTTGACCTGTGAAAGATCTCTTTTGTTGAAATGTTTCCAAAATTCCTAAAAGAAAAAGAAAAAGACTTTCCACTGTCCTAAACTAAGGGCGGGAAGGAAGAGGGCGAGCATATCCTCTAAATTGATCATGCTCAAATCAGCCCTTCCAGGGGTTCCTGGGATATTTTCTGTCCCAATAAATAAAAAATTCCCGGAATAATATAATAAATAGGAGTAAAGTATTGATATACTTGGAATTACAGAAGCAAATACCTATTTACTAAAAAAAGAAAAAAGTATCTAATCTAAAGGACTCATTTTCTTTTTTAGGATTAAACAAAAGGGTTCGCAAATAAAAGCGCTAGTGCCACAACCAGTCCATAAATTGTTAAAGCTTCCATAAAAGCTAGACTAAGCAATAAAGTACCTCGTATTTTCCCTTCTGCTTCTGGCTGTCTCGCAATACCTTCTACAGCTTGTCCTGCAGCAGTACCTTGACCAACTCCAGGCCCAATAGAAGCAAGCCCTACGGCCAATCCAGCAGCAATAACGGAAGCAGCAGCAATTAGTGGATTCATGGTGAATTCCTCGTGTCAAAAAAAAAGAAATGGTTAAGGATACAATCAATCCAGAAATTATTACTTCTAACTTCTAATCTCTATTGGGTAGAAGTAACTAAAAAGTACAAATTGAAATGATAATCTAAATCGTCCGAACTACTTCGAGATCTCGTTTTTAGTTTCGAATCATTAGAGTTTTGTGTAAATCCATATGATTCTCATTATTCTATTTCTCTTTCTTTTCAACCAACCACTCTTTCATTCCATCCTTTTTTTTATTCTTCGATATCCTTTCCGTTTTTGCCCCTTCATCTAATCCATAATAAAAGACGAAATACAGGAAGAACCTCTATTGAAATAGAACTAATCCAAATCCAATAGGAATCAAATCAAGATATACAATGGATAACAATATGCTGCATAGAACTGGATATGGAATCCAATTCCATATAGAAGGGAATTCTATATATCGGATTCGATAATGAATCTTAGGAATAAAAAAAATCCCATATACATTTGTTTCTTCTATTTTGTTTGCGTATTTTTTCTTTTTCGATTGAATCCGATTCTCAAATCATTCCTTAGAAAGCCACACAAAAGATGACTTATAGACATTAAGGATATAGATCTAACCCGACTCCGCCCCCCTGAATGCATATATACTTTAACAATTCTGTAATATAGTCTATTCTCTCTCCTACAACTCTAGGTTGTATATTCATACGTATTTCGAACTATTTAGTTTTCCAACTAAGAGGATTATCTGGAACCATGCATGAATTGGGCTAAGCTAAAAAAAAAGACTATTTCGAAAACTAGTCAATTCAATGATGACCTTCCATGGATTCACCTATATAAGCTGCGGCTAACGTTGCAAAAATAAGAGCTTGAATACCGCTTGTAAATAATCCAAGAAACATGACCGGTATAGGTACTACTAAGGGGACTAAAGAAACAAGAACAACAACGACTAATTCATCCGCCAATATATTTCCGAAAAGTCGAAAACTAAGCGATAATGGTTTTGTGAAATCCTCTAGGATGTTAATTGGTAAAAGGATTGGGGTTGGTTTAATATATTTCTCGAAATAACTCAGTCCTTTTTTACTAAGACCCGCATAAAAATATGCTGCTGATGTGAGTAAAGCTAAAGCAACAGTAGTATTTATATCATTTGTGGGCGCTGCTAATTCTCCATGGGGTAACTCTATAATTTTCCAAGGTAAAAGAGCACCCGACCAATTCGAAACAAAAATAAAAAGGAACATAGTTCCAATAAAGGGAACCCAGGGACCATATTCTTCTCCAATCTGAGTTTTGCTCAAGTCTCGAATAAACTCAAGGATATATTCGAAGAAATTCTGACCGTCGGTCGGGATGGTTTGTGGATTCCGAACAGCTATGATAACTGAACCTAGCAAGATAGTAATTACGACCCAAGAAGTGATGAGTACTTGGGCATGAATTTGGAAACCTCCTATTTGCCAATAAAAGTGTTGGCCTACTTCTACACCCGATATATCGTATAACCCCTTGAGTGTTTTAATGGAACATGGTGTAATATTCATATTGTCCTCTGCTAAAAATTGCACTTCAAAAAAGGAATTCTTTTGATTCAACCATCTCTTTCTCAACTCAGCAACTTGAAGTATTAATCTTATATTTAGGATACCAAGAAATCAGATCAGATCATAATATATATCAATACCCTCTAATATATATCAATATTCCCCTTCTTTTATCTATGCAAAACAAAAAAGAATAGTAACTAATTCCATAAATTTACGCAGGTGCTCAAGAATTAACTATTCTTCTTAATCAACGATTTCTTATATAGAGAGAACGACCTTCACAAATTGCAAATACTAATTTGTTAAGAATTAATCGAATTGAAGTCATAGTGTCATCGTTGGCAGGAATCGATATATTCGCGAGATCTGGGTCACAATTTGTATCGACTAAAGAAATAGTAGGAATCCCCAAAATAGCACATTCCCGAAGAGCTATATACTCTTTTTGCTGATCAAGGACGATCACAATATCCGGCAACCTCGTCATATATTTGATCCCGCCGAGATATCTTTGCAAGGTAGATAATTTTCTCTTTAAGATTGCCGCATCTCTTTTTGGGAGATGGTGGAATTTTCCCATTTTTTCTTCCGCTCTTAAGTCTCTAAATTGAGAAAGTCTTGTTTTGGTAATCGACCAATTCGTTAACATACCGCTGAACCACTTTTTATTAACATAATGACAACGAGACCTTATTGCAGCTGATGCTACTAAATCCGCTGTTCTTTTTTTGGTACCAACAATTAAGAAGCTTTTTCCTTGACTTGCTGTATCAAAAACTAAATCACAAGCTTCTGATAAAAAACGAGCCGTTCTAGCGAGATTTGTAATATGAGTACCTTTACGCTTTGCCGAGATGTAAGGGGCCATTTTAGGATTCCATTTCTTAATACCATGACCAAAATGAACTCCCGCTTCTATCATCTCTTTCAAATTGATGTTCCAATATCTTCTTGTCATTTTTTCCACACTTCCTTTTTATTTTTTCTTTTTTTCGTCTTACCATTACAGAATTGATTTCTTTTTGAAGATTAAGAAAGAGCCGAAATAGCTTGAAATAAATAATAATTGTTCCGATGGAACCTTCTACTCAGAATTGGTCTTTGATACATGGTATAAACATAGCCTTAATGAATTAACTTACTTCTTTTTTTTACTTTTTTTACTTATTAAAATACAAAATCTAAAATCAGACCTGTTAGCATTCTAAGGTCAAAAGTCTAGTTTAAATTAAAGTAAAAAAAAATCTGCTTTATGTATCCTTAAATCCTATAAATGGGGGTAAATGAGGTTCTTATGTCTCATAGAAATTGTTTGTTACGTCAGAATCAGAAGAAACTAATTCTGTATGGGGAAACAAAATATCTCTCATTTCTGACGCGAATAATTTTTTTTTTTGAATTTCGAAATAAAGGTTCTTGTCTTGTGGGGAACGATGCACAAATTTTTGGAATCCGGTACCAACAGGTATAATCTCCCCCAGAACTACGTTTTCTTTCAGGCCTTTCAACCAATCAATACGACCCCGTAGGGCAGCTTTTGCTAAAACTCGAGCAGTTTCTTGAAAACTTGCTTCAGATATGAAACTTTGGGTATTCAGGGAAGCCCTTGTTATTCCCAATAAGATTGCCCGATAATAGATCGATTCATCCAAAGCCCGCCCTGCTCGTTCCGCTCGCAATAGTCCTATTAATTCCCCTGGTAAAAAAACATTAGACATTCCATCTTCGGAAACCCGTACTTTTGATGTTACTTGGCGTATAATAATCTCTATATGTCTATTATGGATCTGTACCCCTTGGGAGCGATAAACTTTTTGGATCTTATTAACCAAAGAGATACGACTTTGGGCTATGGTTAGCTCAGCTCCAACCAAGAATCCCCAGGGAACCCCAAGAATTCTTGGTATACGCTCATTCCAATCCTCAATTCTCCTTTCGAGATTCGGCGATAGTGAATCAATTGAACGCGCTTCGAAGATTTGTTCTACTTTTGGAAGACCTTGCGTTATATCACTAGATCTCGATTTTTCATATATAAACGTAACTAACCTATCTCCTTTGTAAAGGATTTTTCCATAATGACCATGAACAGTTGCTCCTATAGTGGCCAAATAAGGCTTAGCTGCTCTTATAACAAAGGAGTCCATATTAACAATGAAAATTTGACCAGATTTTTTTATGTGCGATTTAAATAGACATACATTTTCGCAAATAAATTGTCCAAGGTGAATTATTGCCGATGTCTCCTCCCACAAGTCCTCATGGAGAAAGTGCCAATTCAAATGGAATGGATCCAACATGATGTTACTGTTGAAATTCGAAATCCTTTTATTTTCGTCTATTAAAGAGTATTTAAGTCCTTGAAGTACTTGGAAGGTTTGTTTCAAATTGTCAAGGAACAAGTATTTTTTTAACAAGATCTGATTATGCGTTAATAAATAGTAAGATGAGGAAAAATTCGATATACTAGGTACAATAGCGCCTAAGAGCCCAAAAATATCTCGAATAGGAATTCTAGGGTTCGATTCTTTTACCGCATTGGGATATTTCGAATTCTTGAATAAACCAAGTCGAGAACAGTTGGATGCCGACAAAATCATCAAAGATGGGTATTTTTTATTTCGATTCAACAAGGTGCCAATAGCTTCTTGATGTTGGCTAAGTGATTGAATCTTCGCTTTGGAATAAAAGGAATTGGTATTGTTGCGATCTAACCTATTATTGGGAATCGATCCCGCGCTTGTCCTATCATACCTTCTTCGTGTATACGAAATTGTGGACTTGACTAACTCAATTCTTAGGAAATCGCGAATTAGATCATTTGTTCTTACCTCAACAAGGGAAGCACGAGTCCCCTCTTTTTCTTCTTGTTCCCAATTCACTACTAAGCAAGTTCGAACGAATTGACTATTTGTGTGATAAATTCTTTGAGTTAACTTGCTATTTTCATGAGAAATAAAATTGACAAGTCGAAGTTGGAGATTATCCTCTTCTTGCAGGAGATCTTGCGGGAAAAGTGTTGCTAAATTTCTCCCTTCGTCCATTTCATATGCGACTGCAGGTCGAACCGAAACAAAATACTTTTCCTTGCTTTTGAGAATTTTTTTCCGTTGAACATAAACCCAATTTTTCCTTTTTTTTGATTCCTTAGAATCTTTTTTTTCTCTTTCTGGTGGTATCAAACTGCCACCTAATATCTTATCTGCCTCTTCAGGAAAATGAATATCTCCGGAAAAGATTTTGAGTTCCGTATGGCTTTTTTTTCTCTTCACTCGGACCAATCCACCTAGCCGACTTCTTGTATTTTTTGTGAGTTGTGTATCCACTCCAATAATACTATTGTCAAGTACCTTTAGGGATAAGGATCTCGGCAAGATATGCAGTTCTTGAAGAATGAAAAAAAACCGATCTACTTCTTTTTGGTATTTTAGACTAAATTCTTTTGTTCCTCGATGCTCAATAAAAATAAAACCCTCTTTTTTTAAGATAGAATCTTCTTCAGGGCCCCCATATTCGTCCTCTGAGTCTTCCTCGGAGTCTTCCTCTAAAGTCCCATATTCGTTCTCTGAGCCATTCTCAGGGCTCCTATATTCTTCTTCTGAGTCTTCCTCTAGAGTTCCATATTCGTCCTCTCGGGTCTTATATTCGTTCTCTGGGCTCCCATATTCTTCTTCTGAGTTTTCCTCTAGAGTCCTATATTCGTCCTCTAGGATCCCATATTCATCTTCTAGGGTTTCATATTCGTCCTCTAGAGTCCTATATTCGTCTTCTAGGGTTTCATATTTGCCCTCTCGGGTCCTATATTGGTTCTCTGGGCTCTCATATTCGTCTTCTGAATCTTCCTCTTGAGCCCTATACTCTTCCTCTCGGGTCCGATATTCTTCCTCTAGCGTCTTATATCTAAATTTAACAATTCCTGAGCCCCTTTTATCTTTTCTGTATCGTGGATCGTCAAAATAAGCAAAAATAGTATTTCTGTGTAAAACACCCATAAAGGGTATTTCAATTGAAATACCCAAACAGGATATTAGCTCTTTCTCTTGTTCTTGATGATATTGTAATGGAATGACGAACCCATTTCTTCGCTTTTTCGCCAACAAATCCGAATTATCTTGAAGAATAGAAGGGTAGACAAAACTACAATGACCGTTGGACACAATTCGATTTGGCGTTAAATAATCAAGAATTTCCCTATCTTTTTTATCAAAAGTATCCAACAGTCTATGGCTTACTTGATCATTAGCCAGTGAGAAGTCAAAGGTATATCTTTCGTCAACAGAAAAAGAATAAGTATTCATTTGATCTTGATCCTTGTGGAGCGAAAAAGATGCTATACTGGATCTGCACATACTTACTGACAATATCCATAAATGGCTTGTTTTTAGTAATCGACGAAGATTACCATATTGATATTCGGGCGCATGGTAAACATCAGTACTCCAGTGCATTTCCCCGTCTGATTCGGAATAAATATGCTTTTGTACCTTTTCTTTAAAATGCAAAGTGGACGTTCCGGCACGAATCTCTGCAATTACTTGTTCGGATTCTACATATTGATCATTTTGCACTAGAACCAAACTTTTTAACGGAATATTCACACTATGTAAAATATCCTGACTCTGAATAGTTACATGCAAGTCTATATAGCATAGAAAAGCAGGCTGCCCATGACGGGTACGTGTGGGGTGAACCAAATCCTCATTGAATTGGATTTTTCCATTCGAGGGGGATCGTACAAGGTCGGCAGTACCCCCTGTGAATACTCCACCAGTATGAAAAGTTCTTAATGTTAGTTGAGTCCCCGGCTCCCCAATTGATTGACCCGCAATAATACCTACAGCTTCCCCCAATTCGACCAGATCGCCATGAGTGGGACTCCGCCCATAACATAATTGACAGATCCAAGATGTGCTCCGGCAAGTAAAGGGGGTTCTAATATATATTGGTTGTGTTCGATACGGTTGTGCTCGAAAGGCAGTTATGAATCGATTGACTAATTCAATTCCAATACCTTGATTTCGAGCAGCAATGCATCGTGAACCTATATAGATATCATCTGCTAATACACGACCAATTAGTGTTTGGACAAAAAGTTTTTCCGTCATCCCATTTTGAGGACTCACAGAAATACCTCGGATAGTACCACAATCTCTTCTCCGCACAATAATATGTTGAACTACTTCAACAAGTCTACGTGTAAGATATCCAGCATCCGCTGTTCGTACAGCAGTATCTACAACCCCTTTTCGGGCTCCGTAGCAGGAAATTATATATTCTGTCAAAGAAAGTCCCTCGCGTAAATTGCTTTGAATAGGTAAATCAATCATTTGTCCTTGAGGATCCGCCATTAACCCTCTCATACCTACTAATTGGTGTACCTGAGATGCATTTCCTCTGGCTCCTGAAAAAGACATTAGATAGACTGGATTAGAAGGATCCGTTATCCGAAAATTCGAATTCATTTCTTGTTTCAAATATTCACTTGTAGCATACCATATCTCAACGGATTGGCGTAATTTTTCTACCGCGTGTATAGCCCCATAATAATAGTGTTTCTCCAAAAGAAAACTCTGTTGTTCCGCGTCTTGGACTAACCATCCTTTAGAAGGTATTGTTAAAAGATCCTCGATTCCTAAAGAAATCGATGTAGTAGTGGCTTGATGGAAGCCCAAAGTCTTTATTTGATCCAGTATATGGGATGTATATCCCATTCCGAAATGATCTATTAATCTGCTAATAAGTCGTTTCATAGCAGTTCCGTCTATCTCTTTATTATGAAAGACCAGGTTGGCCCGTTCCGCCATACATAAGTACCCCCTTTTTTGGCTGAGTAGGATTCGACAATGGGCCTGAGTCAGTGATTCGAAAACTAAATTTACTCCCTTTCCTCAATCTCAATCTGAATTTGCGCGGCAAAAAAGATGGTACGAGCGAAATCGGAATGCCCCCCGAAAGGGGCATGGCCGAATCGAACTTCCTTGTTTAGATAGTGTATGACTAGGCCCGACTAAATCCTTGTAAGGCTTCCTCTATTTCTCTATAAAAAGAAATATGACCAAGAGTGGTTCGAATGTATATAGAACGGATTTCGTTTTTTCTATTTCCTACTATTAGATAGTGGGCATAAATCTCATGATAAGTCCCAAAAGATTCATATTGAACTTCAATCGGAACTTCTCTTGACCCAATGACGCGTTGATCTAGTTTCCATCGGAGCCACAAGGGGCTGTTTAAGCCGATTCGTTTTTGTCTATAAGCTCCCAGTGCATCATAGGAACTAGAAAAAAGGGGTTCTTTATCTTTCGTATACTTATAATAATAATTATTATTGTAGTTTCCTTTTTTATTTGGAGAGTTTCCACAACTATTATATCTATTTGCACAAATACCTCGACGGTTTCCAATCGTTAATACATAAAGTCCGATAAGCATGTCTTGGGTTGGCACGCAAATAGGATCTCCAATAGCAGGAGACAGGAGATTCATATGAGAAAACATAAGTAAACGGGCTTCCGCCTGAGCTTCCAAGGATAAAGGTAGATGAACAGCCATTTGATCCCCATCAAAGTCCGCATTGAAACCCTTACACACTAATGGATGTAAACAAATAGTACGCCCCTCTACTAAAATGGGTTGGAAGGCCTGTATGCCTAATCTATGCAGGGTAGGTGCTCTGTTCAACAGTACAGGATGTCCCCGCATAACTTCTTGAAGTATTTCCCATACAATGGGTTCCTTTTCCCAAATTTTTCTTTTAGCAATCCTGACATTAGAGGTAGCACGTTTCGTGATTAAATCGCGAATTACAAATAGCTGAAAAAGCTTTATTGCTATCTCTAGAGGTAATCCACATTGATGTAATGAAAGCGAAGGACCCACAACAATGACAGAACGCCCCGAGTAATCGACCCGTTTCCCAAGCAGAGTCTCGCGAAACCTACCCTCTTTACCCTCAATTACATCTGAAAGTGACTTGTATACTTTATTGTGACCATCCCTCGTTGGTTGCCCACGGGACCCACTATCAAGAAGTGTATCCACGGCTTCTTGTACCAATTTTTCCTGGCACATTACTAAATCTGCTGGCGCTAATTCACTTCTTTTTAATAGATAGGCAAGGTTGTTGTTCCGACGGATAACTCTCTTATAAAGTTCATTAATATCCGAAGTCACTACTTTATCCCCAGACCTATAAACAATGGGTCTCAATTCGGGAGGAAGAACCGGTAATAAGCACAAAACCATCCATTCTGGTTCTACATTTGTTTGAATAAAATGTTTCGCCAATTGCATGCGTCTAATCAAAAAAACTTTTCTTATTCGTCTTTTTCTATCTTCCCATTCATCTCCACTATACCCCTCGTCTTCTAATTCTTTCCATTCAACCAAGGAATTCTCCATAATAATTCGCAAATCCAAATCCGCTAATTGTTCTCTAATAGCACCCGCTCCTGTCGCAATTTCCCGATTTAGAAATGTTGCAAAGCCTGGAGTAGAAAAAAAGGGAGAAATGCTGTGGTTACAGGATGAAATTTCATCTTCGAATAAACCCCGTAATCGTAAGAAAGTAGGTTTTTTAGCGCTGGGCCTAGCAAAAGAGAAATCGCCGTATACTAGGCCCTCCAATTTCTTAAGGGGTTTATCTAAAAGATTCGCGATATAACTAGGAAGACCTTTCAAATACCACACATGAGTCACTGGACATGCCAGTTTGATGTATCCCATTTGATATCTTCGTATCCGAGAATCAACAAATTCTACCCCGCATTTTTGGCAAAATCTTTCGTCTTCGTTTTCAGCTACGCTCGCTCGAGAATTTCCACAAGCACAAATTCCACTTTTTATGGGTCCAAAGATTCTTTCGCAAAACAATCCATCTTTTTCGGGTTTATCGGTTTTATAATGAAAAGTGGAGGGTCTTGTGACTTCGCCAATAACTTCCCCATTAGGTAGGATTTTGTTAGCCCAAGCCTTTATTTGTTGAGGGGAAACGAGTCCAATTTGAAGTTGTTTATGTTTATATTGGTCAATCATAAAATAGAAATAAGAAAAGAATTTGGATTTATTCCGATCAAACATCCTGTCTATTAACCTGGAAGTTCTTCTCAGATACAAGGAAATGGTTCAGTTCTAGAGCCAAAGATCGTAGTTCTCGAACGAGCACTCGAAAGGATTCTGGAGGATCCTCGTGATTAGGCACTCTTTTTCCCCAGATCGTAGCATTAAGTATTTCTTGGCGAGCTATAAGATGATCAGATTTATAAGTAAGTATCTCTTGTAAAATATGAGCAACACCAAATCCTTCTAAAGCCCAAACTTCCATTTCTCCTACTCGTTGTCCCCCTTGCTTGGCTCTTCCTCTAACGGGTTGTTGGGTAACAAGTGAGTAGGGCCCAGTAGAACGTCCATGGATTTTCTCATCAACTTGATGAATTAATTTTAATATATAGGACTTTCCTATTAGAACAGGCTGTTCGAAGGGATCTCCTGTTCTTCCATCAAATATTCTGCTTTTTCCCGGGTACTCGGGTTCAAATACCCATGGATTTTTTGTTTGTTTACTGGCTTCATATAATTCCGAAAACACAAGTTTTCTTGAAGCCTCTTGCTCATATCTCTCATCAAAGGGTGCTATTCTATAATGTTTCTTTAGCAGATCCCCTGCTAATCCGAGCGAGCTTTCAAATATTTGTCCCACATTCATTCGTGAGGGTACTCCTAAGGGATTGAAGACCATATCAACAGGTGTTCCATCTTGCAAATAGGGCATATCTTGCCTAGGCAAAATTTTGGAAATGATCCCCTTATTCCCGTGTCTTCCGGCTACTTTATCCCCAACTTTGATTTCACGTTTCTGTAAAATATATACACGAACCATTATGTCGAGGGGGTCCCTCTGGATCCATTTCACATCGATAACGCGCCCTCTTCCACCTATAGGTAGTTTGAGAGAGGTTTCTTTTGAAGTGGATACCTCAAGACCAAAAATGGCCCGTAATAATCCAGCTTCCGCGATATACGACGATTCGCTGGCTATCTGAGGCGTTAATTTACCTACTAAAATATCGCCAGTTTCTACCCAGGATCCCAACCTCACAACTCCATTTCTGTCCAAATTGCGGAGTAAATGCTCTTCTAGATGTGGTATTTCTTTAGTGATTTTTTCAGTGGAGCCTTGGCTTGTTGTATCCGTCTGAATTTCATATTTTCGGATGTGAAAAGAAGTATAAATATCCTCATATACCAAACGTTCGCTAATTAGTACTGCGTCTTCAAAATTGTAACCCTCCCACGGCATATAAGCTACTAAAATGTTTTTTCCTAAAGCAAGTTCCCCCCCAACTGTAGCTGCTCCCTCCGCTAAAATTTGCCCCTTTTTAATGGATTTTCCCCGTGGAACCCGAGGTTTTTGGTGCATACAAGTATTTTTGTTAGAGCGCCGATGGGCAACTAAAGGAATACTTACAGTCTTCCCACTACTTGATAAAAGGATCTTGTGACTATCACTAGAAATGATCTTTCCCTCGCGTTCGGCTATAACGGAAACCCTCGAATCTAGAGCTGTTTGGCGTTCCAATCCAGTTCCAACAATGCACTTCTGGGACCGAGAAAGTGGAACTGCTTGGCGCTGCATATTAGAACTCATTAAAGCCCGATTTGCATCATTATGCTCAATAAAAGGAATGAGAGAACCCCCAATAGAAAAATATTGGAAAGGAAAAATACTTCTAACATGAATCTGTTCCCATGCAATAGTCAGGAATTCTTGACGGTATCTAGCTGGAACAACCTGTTCCTCTTGAATACCCTGATTCAAGGACAAAGAATTTCCTGCTGCTATCATATAATATTCATCTCTATTTGGTGATAAATAAACCACCTGTCTCTCTTTTTTTTTTTTTGCTTTCTCAGATATTTCATAAAACGGACTTTCTATAGATCCCCACCAGTGATCAATTCTCGCATGAATAGGTAAGGATCCAGTAAGTCCAACATTGATTCCTTCGGACGTGTCAATTGGACAAATACGCCCATAGTGACTCGGATGAATATCTCGGCTCCGAAAACTTGCAGTTCTCCCCGTCAATCCTCCAGGACCCAAACAACTCACTTTTCGCCCATGAACCGTTTGTGTCAATGGATTGGTTTGATCAAAAACTTGAGATAAAGGGTATGTGCCAAAAAAGGTCTCATAAGTAGTTATTAATAAAATGGAAGTTGAAGTTGGAGTTACCAAAGTCTGTGGAGTTGGTTTCGATTGACGTATGAATACTCTACGGATAGTTTTTTGAACCGCATGTTGTAAACGACCAAGAGCCAGTCCGAATTGATCTTGTAACAGATCCGCAACCGAACGAATACGTTTATTTTTCAAGTGATTCATATCGTCATCGTCAAGTATACCCGTTCCAAATTTCATTCCAATCAAATGATCCGTAGCAGCCAATACATCTCGCGGTAACAAGAATGTATTGTTCTGAGGTATATCAAGATTAAGCCTTCGATTCATATTTCGTCGACCAACTCTTCCTAATTCACATTTTTGTTGAAAAAATTTCTTTTGTAATTCCTCACATAAGGACTCCGAAAATACCAGGTCCCCACCTACACAAGCAAATTGTTGATAAAACTCCAAAATAGCTTTTTCTTTTGACTCAATCCTCTTCTTCTCCTTAGCATTCGGGAAAGACAAGAAAATTTCGGGGTAGGAAACATTATCTAAAATTTCTTTTAGATTCGAACCCATAGCTGATGATAGAACTAAAATAGATATCTTTTGTTTTCTACTCACGCGAGCCCATATCCTTTCTTTTTTATCAATTGCTAATTCCGACCTTCCCCCCCAATCTGATATTATAGTCCCGGTGTATATAGAAATTCCCTTATGGTCTAATTCCGAGCGGTAGTAAATACCAGGACTTAGCAATATTTGATTGATCACAATTCGGTATATTCCATTTATTATAAAGGTTCCTAAGGAATTCATTATAGGAATGTTTCCAATAGAAATAGTTTGCTTTTGCGCATCGAAACCAAAAATGAATCTCGCATATACATATAATTCGGAAGAATAGGTGAGTGATTCATACACAGCATCCCTTTCTTTTATCGAGGGTTCTAGCAATTGATATCCTTTCGCAAATAATTGAAATGCAATTTCGTGATCTGGATCTTTAATTGTTGGAAACTTCTCAAGTTCTTCTGCCAAGCCTTGATTAATGAACCTACAAAATCCCTCGAATTGGATCTGACTAAATCCGGGTATTGTGGACATTCCCTCATTTCCATTCCGGAGCATCTTAATCTTAAGTTTCCTATTTCTCGAAGAAAAATTCCATTATCAGCTCACTCTTCATCAATCCCTACGGATCAATCTAGCAATCATGGAATCTATATTCTGTTTACTGAATCACATGAAATTCTAGGGAACTCCACATACGTATTTCATATATATATTTCATACATATGAATAGAGACTATTTCGACGAAAGTTCGAATTTTGCAGGGGTAGAAATGGAATGAAAATGAATTGATAAAACAATCCTAGAAAAAAATTCCGCCACTTAAACTTTATGATATTCTAATCAGATTGGATAGCAAAGATTTCTCGTTTTATCTTTTTTCTATGAAAGGGATAAAGCCATAATAATTTCTAAGCACTAGAAAGTTTGACTTTAGTTCTATTTAGAATAGCACGCTTAGTTGAATTTTCAAAAAGAATTTGAAGGTTCTTTTTTGTTTCGTAGTAGTAGAATTGCTGGAAAATAAAGGATTTCGTTGTAGAATCCTAAAATAAAGTACTTACTTTATTGTTTAAGTAGTTGCCAATAATCTAGTTATCCGCCTATCTACATATCCTTTCTTTTATCGTAATTTCATTTGGGTGGGCCAAGAAGGCCTGGCCATAATCTATATCAGAGCAAATTTCCTATTTTTTTTATTCAAGATATTTAATGCAATGAAAAATTAAAGCACGATTCCCCATAGGGATATGTACATAAGGGGGATCCATAGATAATAATGCTGTTCGGACCTGTAGTTTACCTATATACAGATTAGGGAAACTTTTATTCTATTTTATTATGCCATTAAAAGGACTGGGGGGAGAGAATACCGATTTAAGAGTCGTTCACTACTGCAATTCAAAAAAAAAAGAAAATTCTAGTTAATGGTTCCAATTTATTCTGAATTTTGCAGCCTGTGACTGGAAATCCACTTTTTCTCTTTTGTCATCTTAATCGAATAGAAAGAAAAGGGGAGTTTTCTAGTGTTAGCAATGTGTGTTTTAAGATAGAATCCATCGAGGAGAATAAGCGAAACTGGATCCAAAAAAGCGGAAATCTTTTTGTTTTGAAAAAGATTGGAAAAAGTAAGTAGAATTAGATTCAAGATAAAAGAAAAGGGGTTTTAGTAAGAAAATGTGAATGAATACTTGTTCTTTTCTCGATTTTATATCGGATTTTTTGGCGGCATGGCCAAGTGGTAAGGCAGGGGACTGCAAATCCTTTATCCCCAGTTCAAATCTGGGTGCCGCCTCATCAATAAAATACTTAGGATTTAGGATTATAGTACTGATCAAACTCGACAAATTCGTACCCCCATAAGTTGGGGCAAGAGAGTAACTAGGTCTGGCGATACTGGATTTTGAGAATCCATACCTTAGTTCTATCCTCAAACTAGGGTTTGTTTTGGCGGCAGTGGCCCAAATAGCTACCAATAGAGATGAGGTAGCGTTTCCTTTTTCTTTTATTAATTTGAATTGATTCGGTAATTTTAAACTTCAAGGCTAAGATGTCAGAAATCTTCGTATCCAAAGGTCCCCAAGGGGCAGTCTTTTTTCAATCTAAGATTGAAGAAGGGACTTCTCGAAGAAATATCAAGACTTCCTAATTATCATACATTTTATTTATCGTACAGCTTACTACATACACTTAGTACATCTTATACTACCTACATACACTCTACATACACTAAAGTAAAGGCTACAGATTCTGTCGAGAATCAGATTGAATAGGTTGATCAAAAATCAATTTCGGAGTTGTGGATAAGGTCTCCTCACTTTTTCATAGTAGGGTTTAGGTCAAAAATAAACATCGGTAAGATAGGTATCAAAAAAAAGTTTATCTATCCTAATTTTATGGTATATTCTGACGTCCTTTGCTTATAAAAAAGGTAACAAAAGGAAGATTTCTCTATTCCCGCGTCTTCTATTCAGGATATCCCCCTACTCTTTTTTAGGGAAAAGGGCTATATAGCATATTTATACTTAATGCTCTGCAATTCTACCAGAAATCATATAAGAATTTGTTAGGAGTAAATTCCTTTAACTGATTCCTCCATAGTCTTGGGGCAGAATGGTCTTTTGACTCTGTACCCTTGATTCCACTATGATTATAGATCAATAGTAGAATAATTCCTTCATAGAAATAGGAGACATAATTTACATGGATATAGTAAGTCTCGCTTGGGCTGCTTTAATGGTAGTCTTTACATTTTCTCTTTCGCTAGTAGTATGGGGGAGGAGTGGACTCTAGGGATACTACTAATTGAGTAGTCGAATTGTAGTATCAATTCTTTTCTTTAATTGATCGTTTTGCATTAATCATTTTGTCAAACTTTATTTTTTCTCTCGTTCTTTAGTTTTGTTTCACTCTTGTAAGAAACTCTTTAAGAAGGAGTCGTTCTATTCTACTATGTTCTATTCTACTATAATAGTATAGAAAGAGCGATTATAGTAATTCATAATTTCTACTAGAAGTGACGAGTAAAAAGAAAGTTCTATACATAAGAAAATTAGATAAGAAAATTAGACTTTCTTACACGAAGCTATTCACAACATATCGCACATTTTCCATTTATACTCTTTTCTTATTCTTAGAAAATTTTTGAAGTTCTTTTTTTTGAAGGATCTCGTGTGAAGCATCTCGCGGCATTTTTAAGCATGAAAGATTCGTAGGTTTTTCCTTTTACTTTTTTTCTTTTACTATAGTCTACTCTCGTAGTATTTTTCTCCCCCTCCATGGACTCTTTCAATGAAGAATTTTCTTCGATTTTTTTGATTTTGATTTAATTGAAATTAAGTGGATGCAGTGAAAAAAGAAGTTGAATTAGACTACTATTTCAATCTACTAATTGATTCTATGTAGATTCAAGATAATATAATAGAAAGAATCTAAAGTGTGGTAGAAAAAACTATATGTAGTTCTTTCTACCACACTTTATGATTCCAACCAGATCCTTTCATTTAAGACTTGGATTTTTATTTTCTTTAATTAATCCCTTTTTCATTTCTTCAATGATTAATTGGAATTCCAATTAATCATTTTGGCTCGCGGTTTTTACATAAAGAATAAGTAAAAAGCCAGTAGGAACTAGAATGAATAATGCAGTAGCAATAAATGCGAGAATATTGACTTCCATAACCTCTTTTTTTTTTTATTTTTTTATTTCACAATAACTCGGGATGTAATCCCATGGAGAGGAAAAAGGGGTATCCTGTAAATTCAAGGCGAGGACTTACATTCTGATAATACTGAATCAATTCAATATTATGAATATCGGATCTATCAAATCAATTCTTGATCCATAGTGGAATAATATAACATAAGAAGATCCTTTATCCATACTAAGACGAAAATAGGTCTTTGATTGGATTCGGAACCCCCTCTTTTTTTCATCCATTTCTACTTTTGCTTTTCTATATATATATAGAACCCAAAAGGTTTCTTATCTTATCCAATTTCCCTTCCTTTTTCTTATAGTTATATATATAATTATGTATTATATGACCGACTTTCTATGGGTCACATAAACATCCAAATAAGCAGTAGAAGTAGAAATGAGATGGAGAAAAGAGGATCTTAAATAAAAAAGATCCACTATTTCCATTTAGGAAAAAGAGCATTTGCTTAGTTTTTATTTTGTTAAGTTACTATCAATATCTTCTTTTTTGGGTCTAAAGATGAGAGCAATAAAAAAAAGGAGTCGGCAAATGAACTGAGAGTGAAGTGGATTTTTTCTAATTATTCATTGCACATACACAAACAAAGTTGGAACTACAAAGTGGAAGAGGTGTGATTTAACCCCCAAAAAGGAACTAATTATATTAAATTAACTCTCTAACAACAATAAACGAATAAGATTTATGTATGGATTCCGGGAAAATACCGGTACTCTATTCCATAAGAGTCGAATAGGAAGTTAAGGTGAGGATGGTATCATCATAAAAATAGAGTAATATAAAAATAGGGTAATATCCTAAATTATACTAATCCACGTATGATATGTATGTCTTTCCTTATCAACCGGAAAGAGTGAAAAAAAAATTCCTATACAGCTCTCTTTTTACTGAGAGATGCGAAATAAAAAAAGTGAAGTAAAGGTGCCCTATAGATATTTGATCTTGCCTCCTGTCCCCCCTTTTTTTCATGGAAATTTTTGATGAAAAAAGGAAATATGAATTTGTCCATTCATTGAACCCTAGTTCGGGACTGACGGGGCTCGAACCCGCAGCTTCCGCCTTGACAGGGCGGTGCTCTGACCAATTGAACTACAATCCCTGCGGGGTGTATGGCATACCTATTCTTAAATAGAACCAAAAGAGGATTCGATTCGTCTGTCGTACTCTAAGAAATAGAGTAATCATATACTACATACCCACATAAGATATGTGGGTATAATGAGAGTGGCATAACTAGTATGTCGCGGTTTTTTCTCCCTAAAAAAAAAATGGATTTAGTTCATATTCACTAAGCCCTAGATTTTTGGGCCGAGCTGGATTTGAACCAGCGTAGACATATCGTCAACGAATTTACAGTCCGTCCCCATTAACCGCTCGGGCATCGACCCAGGAAGAAATTTTTCTAGGGTTTTTGATAATCTATGATTAACCTCTTTTTATAATACTCCCTACCCCCAGGGGAAGTCGAATCCCCGCTGCCTCCTTGAAAGAGAGATGTCCTGAACCACTAGACGATAGGGGCATCACTAGACGATAGCGCCATATACAACCACTCGTCATTATACTATAATGATAGTATGAGCAGTTTTTTGGAATTGTCAATATACTCGAAGAGTATAACTAGATCAAAGCAAAGAGTCTTTCCTACTTTTCTGTTATGCTTTCATAGGACTTTTTTTAGTTGATGGTTAGGTTAATTCACGGGTCATCCCCTACTTTTTAGGTAAATTCTTTTAAAGGGTATAGAATAAGAATAGATTACTAAAAAAAAAAAGATTCTAGATTAGTTCAGTACAGGTATTGATTTGATTGCTCTAACAGGAAAAAGAGTCCAATTTCATTTCTTTTTTGCAATTTAAACTCTGTGCTTCGTTTAGTGTTCAGACTAAAAATGTGGGCATCTCGCACTAAACTAAGTCATAAAATTCAAGAAAAAATAGAGACATTTTCAAAAAAAAAGTGAATGAATTTAGTAGAAAAGTACTTTATCGGATTCGAACCGATGACTTATGTCTTACCTTGGCATTACTATACCACTAAGTGAAAAGCCCTTTATCGGATTTGAACCGATGACTTATGCCTTACCATGGCATTACTCTACCACTGAGTTAAAAGGGCTTTTTATTTTATTCAATAATTAGCCACTTTCGTTTACCATTATGAGTCTACTGCATAATGGACATAATATATGTATATATTAATGTACATAATATATACATATATAGATATATATATGAAAGATTTTCTTTTCTATATATCGAGATATAGAAGTTTATTCATGGCGGGGTTCAAAATCTCGAGAAACTCAAGAAAAATAATAAAATCTTTCATATTCTCTCTTATCACTTGCACAAAGTAGAGGTATTTTATTATTATATAAATAAATACGTATAACGTATAATAAAATACGTAAACAGAGAGTTGACACACTCAAAAATAACAGAGAGTTGACACACTCAAAAATTCTTATTAGTACACTTAAAAATTCTTACTTATTAGTATCTGATAGACTTGAAGAAGGTAAGTTCATAGGTATGTAAACACGATCTCGGACGACTCACCAAACCAAAGCCTGAAAGTTCTACTTTTTTTTTTTTTGAAGAGGAGAACAAATATGTATCAATTGTTGAATCGGATACAACAATGGGCCAAAAAGGCCAAAGGGGCAATAAGAACTGCTGTTAAAAAAATGATAGACTTTGTTTTTTTTATCTTTAGGCTATTAACTTTTCACATGTTCAGAATGTTCTGCAGAATTAGGGACTTTTTTCTTCTATTAGCGGATCTTATGATGAGAACTTTCTCCAATTATGTTTTATTTTTCCTAATTCTAATTGGATGGGGTATAAAGGAATTCGCGCTCTTCATATACCCATATGGCTGGGTATTAATTTTCAGTGATATACTTCTTATCTGTTTTGGTGAGAGATTGAAACAATTTTTAACAGGCATCCTTTGGAAAAACTTTCGAGTTCAAAACTTTTCAATTTTTCTTAAAAAGTTTTGGACGGATTTGTTGAAGCGATTTTCAACAGGTACCCCTTGAAAATGGGGTACTTGAATATTCTCCAAGGATTCTCGTGCATTTTGAACAAACAACAAACTATGTTGGAGTTTTATCAACAATTTGATTCTAAAAAGTGAGCAGTCGAATTTCTACTGCAGAGTAGAAAAGTTATTCTACAGCCTGCCCAATAAAAAAGAAAAAGAAGAAAGGGATTTATGGGGACTGTACTGCCCCTAGTGTATATTGTAGGAATAATCAAGCTATTCCTTACAGAAGTCTGGCACATTTACGTCCTCGCAAAACAAAGAAGGATCATTGTAGTCGTGTAGAATACGATCCTAATCGAAATGCATACATTTGGTTCATACGCTATTGGCATGATAAGAAGAGATGTATTTTACAGACTATAGAGGGGCTCTAAACTAAAGTAAAGGTCCGCGATTGAAGTACCAACCGCTCACTGTCATGAACTTTCCCCGTTTGATTCGATAAGGTGGAATTAGCCTCCTTCTCGAATGGCTACGCTTGACAAAGGGTAGCGTTGGTATCATAATTTACATGTAGCGGGTATAGTTTAGTGGTAAAAGTGTGATTCGTTCTATTAATAACTGAATTTGAAATGATATACTTAAGGCATCCTTAAGTTTTTTTTATATTAATATTCCGATGAAAACTTTAGTTCTTATAAAGGGTTTAATCCTTTTCCTCTCAATATCATATTGAGGAAGAATATACATTCTCGCGATTAGTATCCAAAGAATAATGGAATTTGCATCCAAAATACAAATTCGATTATGAATACATAGTCGCGAAGCATAATTTTCCATTGGATTAAGTATTCCAATTGAATAAATATGAGTAAAGGATCTATGGATGAAGATACAAAAAAGTTGATTTCCAATCGTAACTAAATCTTCTTTTGTTTAAAAAGTAAATGGAAGCTCAATAGCTAAAAAACGATAGTTTTGGTTTACTAGAGCCATCAGTATATTGTTTCAGCTCGGTGGAAACCCAACTCTTTTCCTCAGGATCTCTTGAAAGAAATTAGGGAACGAAGTAAGTAGATTAGATAGATATTTAGGAAAATTTCTATCTCCTACTCTATAGGGATCATCTAGAAAGCGGAGAGCTTTGGTTCCATTCAGACAGAAAAGCTGACTTAGATGTTAAGTGGTGAGAATATCCATAAAGGAGCCGAATGAAATCAAAATTTCATGTTCGGTTTTGAATTAGAGACGTTAAAAAAAATCAACCAACGTCGACTATAACCCCTAGCCTTCCAAGCTAACGATGCGGGTTCGATTCCCGCTACCCGCTCCATTCTGCACTGTATAAAAAAAGACTATTCTATTTGTCTAGACATGGTAGAGACTTGTATTCAACCTTTTTCGTCTACCAGTTTTTGGCCCTACAGAGCGGAGTAGAGCAGTTTGGTAGCTCACGAGGCTCATAACCTTGAGGTCACGGGTTCGATTCCCGTCTCCGCACTTAGCAGTCCGTAGAAATGGACTATCTATTTGTATAGATACGTTAGAGGGCTATATCCAACCCTTTTTAATTCAGCAGGCAGAAAAGAAAAAATAAAAAATGAAAGAAAGGCACAGTCTATCCCCCTTTAAAAGCAGTTTGTCTCTTGTTTGTCTCGGTGAATCCCCGGTTTAGGGAAACCCCCTTCGCAAGTTCCATTTTCGCCCCCGAAGCACTCTTTTTTTTTTTGAGTCGGGTGCAAAGGAAGGATAAGATAGGAAGAGATACGGTACTAGACTAACAACTACTTAATTTAATATTAACTAGTTAATATTAAATTAAGTAGTTAAGTAGTCAACTAGACTGAATTTTTTATCATAGTACCTTGCTAAATTAAGCTGGCGAGCGACGGGAATCGAACCCGTATCTTCTCCTTGGCAAGGAGATGTTTTACCATTGA